TGCCGGATACATTCGTGCGCTTGAAAGGTAGCCTACAAATTCAAGGAGATGGTTGTATAATGGATTTATAGAAATCCTTCGTGAATGAAACCAGAGGCAAAAATGCCATTGCCAAAAAGTGACAAGATAACATTTCCATTTATTCATAAAAAGAGACGTTCCTTTTGAAGACAGAATGCATTTTCTTTGATATCTAACATAATGCATGCAAGGTTCTTTGACCAACCAAAGGTTCGCCTGACAATCCGTAACCTTAAGAAAGACGCTCCCCAAACATTCTATTTTTCCGTAGAAATGGATTCGTTCAAGAAGAACTCCAAAAGATGTTGATTGTAAATGAGAAGATTGGTTACGTAAAAATACGAAAATGGATTCGTATTCACATACATGAGAATTATATAAGAATAAAAAGAATCTTTGATTTCGTTTTAAACTGGCTTTCTTTAAAGTACTAAGACTCCAATAGTCGTTGAGAAAAAATCGTAAGAAATGCAAAGAAGAGGCATCTTTTACCCAACAGCGAAGGGTTTGAACCAGGATTTCTACATGGACAGGGTAGGGGATTAGGATATCTAACACAAAATTTAAATGTGAAAAATTGTCTTCTAAAAAGGGAAATATTGAATGAATTGATCGTAAAGTCTGAGATTTTACTATCTTTTGCCTTTTCCCTTCTAGAGAAGATATTAATCGTAGAGAATGTGGAATTTCCACAATAAATGCAAACCCCTCTAATAGGATTAGAGAATACAAATCCTTGTTTCGGCCCCAAAATGAATTTTTCTTCGAATCATTTGTAGAAATAAAAAAATGGTTCTGTTTATACATTTGAGTAATTAACCGTTTCACAATCAGTAAACTGGATTTATTCTCATAAATCTTATTTTCCGACAAAAAGGATCGACTCAAACTACGATCATGGGCAAATGCATAAATATACTCCTGAAAAATAAGTGGATATAGAAAGTCCTGCTGTCGAGATCTCTCTAACTGTAAATCTCTTTGGATTTCCTCCATTTGAAATTCGATTGGAATCAAAGGTAGTTTAGGGGTTATCAAATGCTACATAGTACGATACAGTCAAAACAGGGTATTCTTTTCTCCTAAGAAAAAAAAACCTTGAACTTATCAACAAATTCTCTGCCCTCTCTTTTTTCCGTTTCATTTAGTCTATGTTATCGGACGGATAAGAAGATGGTTAGAAATCTTTTATTTTTTAAACCTAATCGCTCTTTTGATTTCGGAAAAAACGTTCGTTATCAATATACTGCTTCTTTTACACACACCTCCATTCTATAATATAGAATGCCAATATTTAGGATTCATTAAAAAAAGATAAAATCGACTCATGGGAGAAGAAGCTCTTCCCGTATCAGGCACTAATCTACTTTTAACGTCTAATTAGATCGGGAAATTATTCCAATTTAAGAACAAAAGCTGGTTGCTTTTTCTTTCTAAAAAAAAATGGAAGCCCTGGGGCCATATCCATTTATTCATTCGACCCAACTTTCTTTTGTTCGATTCCAACAATTTCAACAGGGTTTTCTACCGATCCTATAAGAATGAAATATGCTTGGAACTTTCCATTGATACGACATGCTATTTTTTCCATCCATTCCCTTTCAGGATCAGTCGCGGTCTTACAAACTTTTTCAATGGTATGGACGAATTCCTTGCTTCATCTATATGTGTAAAAGATTCTAGCCGCACTTAAAAGCCGAGTACTCTACCGTTGAGTTAGCAACCCGAATAAAATTCGAAATGAAAAAAATGTAGCTTTCAACTCAGAGATGTTATAGATACACCAGAAAAATCAACCAAATGGAATTGAAACAAAGAGAAAAGAGATGAACTAATCAAATCATTCAACTAATCCAAAAAAATGAAAAAAAACACCATTTGAATTTGGTAAAAAAACCTACGGGGCGGAAATAAATGGACTCTTTTTCACTTATCAAGATGAATTATATTTGTTCGATACACTGTTGTCAATATAAAAAAATGTTGAAAAAAGAATAGACTGGAAAAAGAAAAATCAATCAATTGAATTTGAAATAAAACGAATTTCACAATCCAATAATATTCCACTTCTATTAGCACTACATATCTAATGTACATATAGGATAGATACAATAAACAAACAATAAAAAAATGGAAGAAAAAATCGTTGCATAATAGATGGATTTTCTCAGTCTAGGTGGAATAAGCAACGTGAATTCTTTTCGGTTAGTGGAGTTCTAATGAAAACCGCACAGCACAATTGAAGGAAATGTCCCGATTTTTTATTTATCGTATCAAGTTTTTTGTTCTAGACCGTCAGATTCGACGGAAACAATGAGAAATAGATACGAATAGAACAGAAAAAAAGGGGGTCAAAAAAACAAGTATAGAAAAACTATACAAGTTGCTACCCCCCTTGGTATTTCTTTAATTTCGTTTGATTTGATTAGACGAAAGTTCCTTAAAAACTTCCGCTTTCTTTAAAAGATTATGCACAGTTTCTGTGGGTTGAGCCCCTATTTCGAGGAAATATAGAATAGCAGGAACATTTAAATAAGTTTGGTTCTTTATTGGATCATAAAACCCCACCCTTCTAAGGTCTTTTCCTTCTCTTCGAGATCGAACATCAATTGCAACGATTCGATAGACGGCTCATTGGGATAGATATAGATGAACAGGACCCCCCCTACAACCGTATAAGAAGTTTTCTCTTCGTACGGCTCGAGAAAAAATGATTTCATTCAAGGTTTTGTCTATGTATGCAATTCGATCTAATAAAATAAATGACAAAAGAGCCTATACCCTAGACTATACTACGATTTCAGTCTTTTTTATGAAAATAAAAAAGAAACCATTCGTACTCATAACTCAAGTTAGAGAATTTTCAAAGAAAATCTTTAATCAATTTCATTTATTGAGCGGTCTTTACCCCCGCTTTCTTTGTCTCGTTTAAAATTCGATTTAGATTCTTGAGTTTGATCCAATTCTTGAGACTAGCGAGACAATTCAAACGGCATTTCCTTGTTTTTGGATCCTTTTTTTTTTTTTATCGTTGGGTTTAGACATGACTTCGGTGCTTCTTTTCTTAATGCTTTCAAAATGGCAGCAACATGCCCCTTATTGATTGTTGATTAAAGAATCGTACGGACAGTTGATTCCCCGTGATACACTTTGAACTTTGAATCCAAAAAGTTTGATCAATTGCAACAAGTTTTCTTTTTTTAATTGCAAACTTGTTTGAATCGGATCCTTAAAATTTGTATATATGGAAGAGGATATATTTACGAAGTTGTTCTAATTGATTGGCATTAACCCTAGATTCTTGACCCCGAAAAAGAAATGAATCCTTTTCTACTCGAGCTCCATCGTGAACTATTAAACCCCCGAAAAGGGTTCTAATGTAACAATGTCGAGACAAGAGCACCTTCATCATTCATTACTAGATAAATAGAAAATGGTGGATGTAAAAATCCACAAAGGATCATGTCCTTCAAGTCGCACGTTGCTTTCTACCACATCGTTTCAAACGAAGTTTTACCATAACATTCCTCTTATTTGAAACCGGTATTGATTCAATTGTGGAATCATGAATAGTCATTGGTTCAGTTGTACATAGCCGTCGTAATCTAGTTATTTTTTATTCTAACTATTCATTGATTCCTTTTCCTTATTCTTTTTAAATTCTTTTTAATTTTAATTTAATATTCTACTTTTTTCTTTATTATGCTACCTATAACTTAACTATAGTTAACTATAGTTAACTATAATAAAATAATAAATACTATAATAATTAGCACGAATAAAAGTAGAATCAAGATTCTATATTTTATAGATAAAATATAGAAATATTAGAAAGATAAAATATGGAATAGAAAATAGGGGTAGAATAAATATGTAGAATAAATATATAGTAATAGAAATGATTCCCCTTTTTATTTAAAAAATCAAGGACTATTCAAAAAATAGACTCCATAATATAATAGAGAACAGATAATTATAATTATTTTGTTTTTCATTTTGCAACCTCCATTAGTACTCTGCAAATTACTTATATTATCTATGTAATTATCTATGTATGTGTAACGTCTATATATTCTAATATTATATAGATTAGACTATATATTAGATATGTGTAATTAGATACGTGTAATATGGGTTGGTGGAATTATTTTTCTGAAAAAGTCTTAGCATGACAGCAGCTTTAACATACCTAAATCTATTTTTAGATTTCGATAAAAAAATCGAATAGAAAATAGAAAGGAGTAGAAATCTAGAATCTATAAACAAATAACGTTTTGAATCTTCATCTTCAAGTGATTGATATAGGATAGATTCCACCTTGTCTCCTTTTTGAATCCAAGAAATTCAATTCTTGGGATTGAACTAGAACGATAGATACGTACCATATAACCATAACCCTATAGATAAGCTAAACATTTCTATATCTTAACTCGATTTTGAGTATTATTTCAATAATAATCTTTTCCTAAAGTGAAAAACTAGGGGATAAGATAAACCACCCCCACCTCAATCATTTCGTCGATTTCCAACCCTGCATTCGAACTAAACATAAACATGAAATACCGAAAAAATGGATATGCTCTGGGACGGAAGGATTCGAACCTCCGAATAGCGGGACCAAAACCCGTTGCCTTACCACTTGGCCACGCCCCATTTCCATTTCAAATTCACACTAAAAAACAATAGTCTTGGTATTGATTTTTTGTCAACTCCAGCCCAAAGATATATTCTATAGATATATAGAATATGCTGGTATTAGGATTTTGATACATATTCTTATAGATTATAGATATTAGATATCTATAATCTAATTCAATTGAATTTATTGATCATTACATAGAATTCAATTAAGATATTGTATGAAAGTATGATTTCTTCAATTCTCCTTTGAGAATTGGAGGATTTTTGATTGGTTGGATTTCAAGAAAAAGGAGGATTTTTTGTATACCTTACCGACTTTCTTCCTTATTTCCGTATCTCAAAAACTCAATCAGATTGCAATTATCTCCAAGAACAAAATGCCTGCTATGCTTAATACCGTAAGTTTGATCTGTATTAATTCTGCTCTTTATTCGAGTAGTTTTTTCGTCTTCGGCAAATTGCCTGAAGCCTATGCTTTTTTGAATCCAATCGTAGATATTATGCCAGTCATCCCTTTGTTTTTTTTTCTCTTAGCTTTTGTTTGGCAAGCTGCTGTAAGTTTTCGATGAGATCTTTACTCAGAATATCCTAGAAAATGAATGCATGATTTTTCGCGAAAAATTTCTAACAATTGCAACAGTCAGATAGTCTGAATCCTAGATTCGGACACTACAATTCTTGGATAGTCACCAAAACTCTGGTTTACCCGTATTTCCTCATTTTAAATCCTTTATTCTTTCCAGGGAAGGACCCTAATGGGGTTAGGGTCTCCCACAACATCTAATTTGAATATGAAATTTTTAATGAAAAAAAATCCGATTTCGTGGTTTCAAAATAGGATATGTGGTAGAAAAATGGAAGATCTATTCTCTTTTTTTTTTTCAAAAAAACCATCTTGGAGATTGTGCAATGCTTACTCTGAAACTCTTTGTTTATACCGTAGTGATCTTTTTTGTCTCTCTCTTTATTTTTGGATTCCTATCTAATGATCCGGGACGAAATCCGGGGCGTGAAGAATAAAATCCAAAGCCTTTTTCTTGGTTCATTTTCGAATTTTAACGGAAAGAGAGGGATTCGAACCCTCGGTACGAATAACTCGTACAACGGATTAGCAATCCGACGCTTTAGTCCACTCAGCCATCTCTCCCAATTTAAAAAGATAATTACTACGTTACACATAATGTAACGAGTCCGTCCCTTTTTCTCGCCTTTATCTATTATCTATCTATTCTACTCTACTATTCTATTATATATATTATATATATAGAGACAGAGATCTACAAATCCGGAATTTCCCTTATCTATAGGAGGGGCTCTAAGGTGCCAAGAACCGAACTAAAGAAAAAGAAAGAAGACCTCTTTGTTTTTGTGTGAATTTTGTTAGAAAGGCCTTTCCCTTTCTGATGGCCCGGCTGGGTACTGACCGGACCGGGCCCTTTTTTTGTTCCAAGGAAGTGGAGATAAAGAATTTTATCTCTTACATCTGATTTGAAAATTGTATTCTATTTATTCATTATTCAATTTTATTCAATCGACTCTTTTAGATTAAATAGATTAAAGCAAGAAAAATAAAGAATAAAACCTATTTACATTCTTTTTCTTGTTCTATAATTTCATTTTATAAAAAAACACTGTCATAATTCATTTTTTTTAGTGTTTTTAGTTTTAGTGATTCGTATCTAGTAAAACTTCTTAAATTTGGATTTCCCCTCGACAAAGTTCAACACTCTTGTTTTTTTTTTGATGATCCGTCCGAAATTCTCTTGGTCGACAAAAGGTCCATTTGTATACGATAATCATATCGTAGCGGGTATAGTTTAGTGGTAAAAGTGTGATTCGTTCTATATAACCCTTTAAAAGTTAAAGGGTCTTTCGGTTTTATTCATATTCCGATCAAAAGCTTTATTTCTTAAAAGGATTGAATCCTTTACCTCTCAATAAGAAATTCGAGAAAAAAGTACACATTCTCGTAATTTGTATCCACGAGTTCCCTTTTTTTTTATTTATAAAGGGAATTGGATGATCCAATTGCGAAACAGAATTTTCAATTGGATCCAGACTTCCAATTGAATAAGTATGAGTAAAGGATCTATGGATCAAGATAGAAAGTAAATTTCTAATCGTAACTAAATCTTCCTTTTTCTTTTTTTAAGAAAAAATGGAAGCAAACTAGCTATTCAACGATGACTTTGGTTTACTAGAGACATCGGCTTGTTGTTTTAGCTCGGTGGAAAATAAAACCCTTTTCCTTAGGATCCTTTCAAATAGAAATAGAGAACGAAGGAACTAGAAAGATGGTTAGAATCCCCTTCTTCTAGAAGGATCATCTAGAAAGCGATTGATTTTGTTTGTATTCGGGCAAAAAGCTGACGTAGGTGTTATGGGTATAATTTTGTTCACATCTTAAATCTAGGAATTTACTCATTTTCCATTTCCATAAAGGAGCCGAATGAAACAAAAGTTTCATGTTCGGTTTTGAATTAGAGGCGCCCCAAAAGGCTGAATTGACGTCGACTATAACCCCTAGCCTTCCAAGCTAACGATGCGGGTTCGATTCCCGCTACCCGCTTATTTTTCCCCTTTTCATTCTATCAGAGCTTCTATTATATAGATAATTATGATTCGAATTAATGAATCATTGAATATACAATTCAAAAAATTTTCTCACATACCATCCGATTTTTTGTTTTCAATCAAACACAAGAATACGAAAAATCGGAATGAATGGCGTCCATTGTCTAATGGATAGGACAGAGGTCTTCTAAACCTTTGGTATAGGTTCAAATCCTATTGGACGCAATTTTTTCCATCTATTTTTTATTTCTACAGTAAGAAATG